AATCGAGAGCCACTTGTTGTTCTATTCCAGTTCCAACAATGCATTTCTCTGACTGAGAAAGCGGAACTGCTTGGCGTTGCATATTAGAACTCATTAAAGCCCGATTCGCGTCATTATGCTCGATAAAAGGAATAAGGGAAGCTCCAATAGAAAAATATTGGAATGGAAAAATACTTCGAAGATGAACCTGTTCCCAAGCAATAGTCAGGAATTCTTGACGGTATCGAGCTGGAACAACCTGGTCCTCCTGAATACCTCGACTGAGTGCCAAAGAGTTTCCTGCTGCTATCATATAGTATTCATCCCTATTTGGTGATAAAGAAAGCATCCGGTTTTTTTTTGATTTTGATTCGTCAAAGATCTCATAAAATGGGCTTTCTAGAGATCCCCAATTACCCATTTTCGCATGAATGGCTAAGGATCCAATAAGCCCAACATTAATTCCTTCAGACGTGTCAATTGGACAAATGCGTCCATAATGACTAGGATGGATATCTCGTATTCGAAAATTCGCAGTTCGCGCTGTCAATCCTCCCGGTCCCAGATAACTCAATTTTCGACCATGAACTATTTGTGTCAATGGATTAGTTCGATCAAAAACTTGAGATAATGGGTGTAACCCGAAAAAAGATTCATAAGTGGTTGTTAATGGAGTTGAAGTTATCAAATTCTGAGGAGTCGGTATCAATTTATGTCTAATTGCTCCACATATAGTGCCTCTCACCATATTTTCTAAACGAACCAAAGCCAATCCAAATTGATCTTGTAAGAGATCCGCAACCGAACGAATACGTTTATTTTTTAAATGATTCATATCATCAAGTGCACCCATTCCAAATTTCATTCCAATTAAATAATCCGCAGCCGCCACTATATCTCTCGGTAACAAAAATATATTGGTCTGAGGTATATCAAGATTCAGTCTATGGTTCATATTTCGTCGACCAATCCTTCCTAATTCACATCTTTGTTGAAAGAATTTTTTTTGTAATTCCTTACATAGGGATTCAGAAAATACAGGATCTCCGCCTACACACGTAAATTGTTGATAAAACTCTAAAATGGCAGTTTCTTTTGACCCAATTTTTTTTTTCTCTTTCTCAGTTAGGAAAGACAAGAAAATCTCAGGGTAGCAAACATTTTCTAAAATTTCTCTTAAATTCAAACCCATAGCAGATGATAGAACTAGAATAGAGATTTTCTGTTTCCTACTTACACGAGCCCATATCCTCCCTTTTCTATCAATTTCCAATTCTACCCTCCCCCCCCAATCTGATACTATGGTGCCGGTATAGACCGAAATTCCGTTATGGTCCGATTCCGACCGGTAATAGATACCGGGGCTTTGCAAGATTTGATTAATCACAATTCTGTATATTCCATTTACTATAGAAGTTCCCAGGGAAGTCATTATAGGAATGTTTCCGATAAAAATTGTTTGTTCTTGCATATCCCTACTGGTTTTCCAAATCAATCTCGCGGATACATATACTTCAGAAGAATATGTGATTGCCTCATATACAGCATCTCTTTCTTTTATCGACGGTTCCACTAATTGATATGTTTCCACAAATAATTGAAATTCAATTTCTTGCTCCGTATCTTCCATTTTTGGAAACTTAGAAAGTTCTTCTGTTAAGCCATGATCAATAAACCTACAAAAACCTTCAAATTGTATCTGATTAAACCCAGGTATTGTAGACGTTCCCTCATTTTCATCCCTGAGCATTTTGAATTTCTCATTTATAGAAAAAATCCCATTATTGAACCATTCTTTATCGAATCATATGGATTGATCTAGCAACGATGGAATTGATATTCTGTTTACTGAATCACATGAAATTTTATCTAACTATATAACTATAAAATAAACTTTATAACTTTATAAAATAAAGGATTAAAGGATATAGAATATTGATACGGAGTATGAACGGGGAATAAAGAGAATTCTATTCCAAAATTGGAATTTTTAACAGATACAACTGGAAATAAATTAATAAATTTTACTTATTTGTTTGACTTAACTGAGACTTATCATATGATATGGATTTTTAGAGCTTTGTATAGAATCAAAAAAAGGGATTCCATTTTGACCATTTACCATTATTATGATATTACATATTACAATCCGATTAAGTACCAGAAAAATAAACGGATCTATGTTTTATATTTTGTCCGTTTGATGAGAGAAAGAAAGAATAATAAGAAAAAAGATCGAGATGATTAACATTTTACCTTTTCTAGATTTCATACTTCAGTTAAAAAAAGGAGGATTCGCATATGCATAGAAATTTTATCTATTTTTGTTTTGAGTTTAATTCATATAATAAGATTTAATTGTGTAAGAAGACTTGTATTTATGAAAATTTATTAAAGATTTGTAGATATGACGCCAGCTTTCTATACATATCTGTTCTTTATCGAGATTCAAAAAACTACTTCTATTCTTTTATAGAAATTCTATTTTGGATAACATATGTCGTGCTGTATCAAAGTGATTTTTTTCTATAGATAAAAATCATATACAGAACAAATAAGATATTTTATTAGATATATATATCTAATAAAATTTAGGTTCTGTGGGGTTTACATATATGCATAATTGATCTTATAATTGAGAAGTAGTTTTTTTGAATCTTGATTAGTTCTGTATCAATTCATTTTTATTTTTTCTTATTGGGACAAAACCTCTTTAGATTCAAATCCAAGAATGGTTCATGAGCTCCGAGTCACACGGTTAATGGTCAAAATTTTACCTGAATTTTGGCTTTTTTGACTGAAAATCCATATTAGGTTTCTCGACTCAATAAAAAAAAAGGGGGGTTAGATATGTTAGATATTGTGTGTTTTGAAATACTATACAGTCAATCGAAAGGATAGATCCAATCCAAAAACAAGGAAGTATTCCACTTATTTTAGGAAAAGGATTAAGATGAGGAAAAGCGGGAGTACAGGACAAAGGGCCATAAGAATTTCCCCTCCTGGAGAATATTTGCAGCGATTTTGTAGCGTCTTGGCGGCATGGCCGAGCGGTAAGGCGGGGGACTGCAAATCCTTTTTCCCCAGTTCAAATCTGGGTGTCGCCTGATCAACAAAAAAAAGACTCGAAATACCCTATTGTTTTGCTGATGGAACTTGCCTTTTCCTCAACGGAAACATCAGAAGGGTCCGTTCTCTAAAGTGCTCTAAATCCTTTCGAAATTCACGAAAAACTTTTAGTATTGAAAGGGAATCTGTAAATCGGCCTCTCCACTACTGATTGAGTCTTTGGTTAGACCGGGAGTAAGTTAATTAGTATTTTCGAAAATGACGCAAGTTATTTTGTCTGCAAAATCATAAAAATCTCTGAGTACTACTAATCCATTCAATCAATCTAATTAGATTGATTGAATGGATTAATTGTGGATTAATTATTAATTGGCTTTTGTTACTTTTATTTTCAACTTTTTTATACAAAAAAAGGTATTCTTTCAATTGAAAAATGGGTCTATTTCTATTAAATATGAAAATAAATATAAATATGAAAATAAAACAAAATCATATACGAACTTATTAAAATATAATTGTTTCACCAATACCAATATGGAGCAATTTTTTTTGACTCTGTGCCAATAATTCGACTATTATTATTGAATAATAATGGAATAATTCCTTCATAGAGATAGGGGATAGAATTCACATGGATATTGTAAGTCTCGCTTGGGCTGCTTTAATGGTAGTCTTTACATTTTCACTTTCACTTGTAGTATGGGGAAGAAGTGGACTCTAGAGCGGAGGTACTACAAATTCAATTATTAAAAATTGAACTGCGGAATCAAACCGCATTAATTGTTTTAGAAATTTTTTGGCAAAGATCTTTTCATTTGACTCGTCTATTCATTTTTTGAATTTGATTTCAATCTTTTGAAACTTAACTCAAATTATCTTCATTTCCACATTAGAATTATATTGGATTCTAGTAGAGTAATGTAGTCTAGGAAGAATATAGAAATATTCAAAATATGAAATATTTCTATTTAATTTATATGTATATATGACGTCTCTTCTATAGATGAAATAATATAATATAATGAAAAATAAAAGATCCATAATAATATGAATAGTGCCAGTAGAATCAAACAAATATTGAAATGATTCCCACGTTCCTATTTCGAAAATAATATAGAAATAGGAGAGGGAATAAGTACAAATGCTTGGAAATCCATTGTCAACCCCATTCTTCTCTTAATTTATAAGGGGGGCTCTTAGAGGATGAGCGTAAACCTTTTCAAAAGAAAATAGTTCGGTTATGAAATAGTAAATTAAGTGAAGACTTCTATTTTTTTCTCTGAAAAAAAAAAAAGAAACAGAAGAATTCTTCAACGAAATAGTATCCATTATACTAAACTAAGAACTAAGAGATTTCTTTGGAAGAGTCCCATAGTCCATTGCGGACTTAGTGCTTTTTTTAGCATTTCTTTGATTATTTCAATGTATGCCGGGATTCTTATTGAAAATAATAAGAACTCTAGAAATTTTAACTGTAATAGTTGTTTTTCGATTCTTTCTATTTTAGAGTGAGTGGGTGGAATCAAAATGGATGAAGTCGAGAAACGAAATAGGAGGGCTCTGTACATTACATCCATATAATTCATATAAACATGTATGAAAATAGATATTAGATTGTAGCTTGATCCATATTAAGCTTACACCATTATACAGTACACCTTTAAGCACTACATACACTCAGAATACCAATAATGAGAAATGAGAGTATGGTAGAAAGAAAAATGAATCTTTCTACCATACTCATACTAGACTCCTCCGATCAGATCTCCTAGAAGACTGTTGATTCTAGTCCGCTCATTAATTCTTCAATCAGTGACAAGAATTAAGAAGTCAAGTTTCATTCCACTTTATCGCCTTGACTTTGGCTGATGGTTTTTACGTATATTATAAGTAAAAAAGCTGTAGGAACCAGAATGAACAATGCAGTAGCAATAAATGCGAGAATATTTACTTCCATAATCTCACCATTTATTTTATTTTTATTTACTTCACAATAACTCGGGATTTAATCCCATAGAGATGATAAATCTTTCCCCTGTAAATTCAATATCAATACAATCAATAAGAATATCTGAATCTGAACGATAAGATCGAATAGATTCATCGTCGACAATTAAATAGTATAACATAGTTATATAGTATAACACAGGAGAATCTTTTATCCATACTGAATGAAAAATTTCTTTACTTTTTTTTCTACCTCCATTCTTTCTTTTATCTAAACTACTGCTTTCGCATCTGATGAAGTATCATCTAACCACCTTTACACTTCCATTGGTTACAAACAAACCTAAACCTATAAGCAAAATAGAAAAGGGGGGTTATAACTTAACTCCTTTTAAGAAGCTAATCAAACAAAAAAGGTGTGATTGAGATAGATCGTTTCAAATTCAAATTTAATTTTTGCATGTGTTCCCGACGAACATAGGGCACTTTAATGTAATTTCCATTATAAGAAGTCGGAGGAATCAAAATCCCAGACTCCCGGTATCATATTATTCTTTTTTTTTTGAAATCCTCACCTCAATAAGACGCTCCATTAAATTGTATGTACTAATCCACATACCTTTCTCTACGTCCTAGGAAACAAAATGGAATTTCTTTATTTGTTATTTGTTTGCTGAGAAAAAACAAATAACAAATAAAGAAACAATTAATAAATAATGAATCTAAAAGTTAAAAATAAATGAAGGGTCGCTTGAGAATAAAATTCTTCTATTTGTTCACTTTTTTACAAAAAAAAAGAAGTGTACAGATATTTGTGTTTTTTTGTAGCGGGTTTTAATCTGTCGGGACTGACGGGGCTCGAACCCGCAGCTTCCGCCTTGACAGGGCGGTGCTCTGACCAATTGAACTACAATCCCGGGGAAATCCAGTAGACGGTATAGATATTCTTATGATTTCATTCAAAAACTTTCTATTTAGCTTAGTTAGATTAGAATTGTCGTCTTCTAGCGGAGACGTGAGTGATAATCTATTGATATAAACATAGCAATGCTAAGAGTAGTAAGGATTACTCATAATCCTTTCCTTCTTATTTCAAAATGGATAGATAATCAACCTTTCAATGAAAAAAAGAAAGAATAAACGAATGTAAAGTGTAAAGAAAAAACTCTTTTTCTTAGACTTTAGACTTACAGATTGTGGTTTATACTTACAGATTATGGTATGAATATAGATCATCACATCACCAAGATCAGACTAAAAAAAAAAAAAAGGAAAAGAGTCGCAAATAGCGGGGGGGGGGGGGGAAATGGGACTTTTCCTTTTTTCGTATCAGACATTTCTGGAGAACAAAGGAGTTATATCATTTCATGTGTGTGAATTAGCTAATTTTTGGGCCGAGCTGGATTTGAACCAGCGTAGACATATTGCCAACGAATTTACAGTCCGTCCCCATTAACCGCTCGGGCATCGACCCAGGGAAGAATCAATTCTGGACTTACTGATAATTCTTGATCAATCGATTTCCTTTCGTAATACCCTACCCCCAGGGGAAGTCGAATCCCCGCTGCCTCCTTGAAAGAGAGATGTCCTGAACCACTAGACGATGGGGGCCTCTTTGCCTGACCACCAGCACACTATGCTCATAGTATGAGCAGTTTTTTGAAATTGTCAATATATAATGATATAGTCTGCTTATATCCGAAGAGGTTTTTCGCCTTTCGGGATTCCATAGAATTTTTTGTCTATTCATGAATCCTTCATTAGAATTGGCATTCCATTCGGTATTTCGTCGATATTTCGATATTCAAATTTATATATAAGCATTCTATTCTTCTCTTCTTTTTTCAATCTTATTTACTCTATTTTACTATATTATCTAGATATTATCTACTATAATTTCGATTTTATTTACTATATTATATCTAAAATCTATAGTTTCGCTTTTTTTTAGAATTTGGTTCAGAGAATCTCTTCATAAACGACTTGCGAAAAGATCTTGAATCCATGTTGAATTAGTGGGTCCATGTATTATTTTTTCATCATGGGTGTTAGTTCAATTAGAGTCGGTCTTAAGCCCATTCATTGAATTGAATTAGATTGATATTTAATTTAGAAAATACAATGTCAAAAACCCTTTTAGATTTTACCAATATTTGCTAGGTTACCCCGTACTCACTAGGTAAATAAAATGTATCATTTGGAAATAACGCATTATGCGAATAAATATAGATATCTATAAATATGTTCTAATTAAATACATTCACTAAACTCCTAGGGGTTTTCCGGAATAAAACAAGATAAAGGCCCTTTTAACTCAGTGGTAGAGTAACGCCATGGTAAGGCGTAAGTCATCGGTTCAAATCCGATAAGGGGCTTTTATCCCCGCGAGAGTGTTTATATTTGAAGGTATAATAGATAAATTGTCTATATTTGTAATAAAAAAGCGTATAATTCGAAAAATGACTTAGAATTAAAACAAGTTATTCTTATAATCAGATAAATTTG